CACCACTTTTCACCGGTTAGAGAGGCCCTCTTTAATACATTAAGAAAAGATGTTCACAGGGGCCAGAAAGACTCGGTCATAGGAACTTAGACCGCCTACGCGCTGGTAAACGAAAACCACCTCGACCGGATCAGAGTAAACAACAATGTCGAATCAGGCCGCCCCTTGCCTTGAAAGAATTCACAGGCGGCCACCAGCTTTCCAAAAATCAATAAGGGGAGATCTGCTGCTTACTGCTCACGGAAACATCCGACCTATACTATAGTCAAGTCGTCCGCGTATCTTTCTGATCTCTCTTCCTTCTATTTTTCATATTTTTTGCTTTGACCAATTCAAGGTGAAAAATAAAATGGGGTTGGCTAAAGCTAAAAAAGGGGAAGAGAGGATAGCTTTGGGGTACGCTCACTTCTGCATTTTTGTTTAGGTTATCGAGATTATCAATCGCTCTTTTTAGTGGGGAGGAATAGTGCGTGAATGGCGGTTCTCAGACGAGGGAATCGTTCCTCTCTAAAAAAAAAGATAGGCTAGAATGCTTCTATCGATAGAGCTTTCACGTCTGCGTATAGAATCGTTTTTTTGCCTTTCCATTCCGTTCTTACTATATCATGGGCAGTTGGGTTGGAATCCGTGTGATGGTTCGAGAGTAAAATATTCTTCGCATCCATCTTCGGCCTTGTGTTAGAAATGTCCCGCGGGACTGAGTTAGTGGTCGAGTAGTTTTTGGTAATTGACACCCGTCGCATTAGTTTCAATTCATATGTTACCATTCATAGTGAAGTAGCCCTCTTTTTGATGTCTTAGTGCCTTATTCTATCTATCAAAGTCCTTCTTTGTCTATAGCTCGGGTCAGTCCCCTAATCTCCTTTGATCCCGGATTCCATTCTATTCCCGAAAGCGGTACAAGGAAAATCAAATGAATAGCTGTAAAACATAATAGAATCACGGTTGACTAAAGGAACAAGATGATCTTTCTTTCCCATGCTCTTCCAGACCTATCCATAACGAGGGGTCCCTGAGTGGCATCTTCATTCGATAGGTTTCTTTAATAAGGGCACATGGTGAGACTAAGAGGGACTGACTGTTCTTATGAGCGGACTCACTTTATTTTATAGGCTTCCATGTATCAATCAGTCCCTCCCTCCCGTCTCGGTAGCTCGGTGGTAGAGCGGTTGACAGTTCACGTCGTGATCCGTTGATGAGCGTTGGTTCAAATCAAATCCGAGATTTCTAACTATACAGTTATAGATTAATAAGTAAGTTCTTCGCTTTCTGAATGAATGTCAGATCGGAACTCAAAGGAGAATGTGGTCATAGGATTTGGTCTCAAATAGATAGATTTGAAATGGCTATCAAAGGTATGTAATGGGGCTAGAAGCAATAGGAATCAGACTTGTAGCGAAGAATACTAGTTAATTTGAATGCCCGACGTTGGCATCTTATGCCGGGATCCCTCCTAATGGCTGTATTAGATTTCGAGTCCCTATTTCAGGAAGAATTTCAGGGCATTCCACTTACAGCGACGAAGGGAAGATTAGTTATGAATCACTTACACCATCGTCGGCTTAAAATGCAAATTCTGTCGATTAAATGCTCGAATCTTAGTCTCAAACCTGACGATAAGACTTTACAATGATTTGCCTTTATGTTATGTATCCCGGTGCTGTAATGGGCTCCCTCTGAGGATGATTCTAAGAAACCACAACTGCTGTTACTTAACTAGTAGGCTAGAAGCCCTTTCTTTGCTGCCTGTCTGTGCGAATCTAATAGCCAAACAACCAGGTTCATGCAACGCGAAATGAATATAAACCCTTCCCGCTCTAACAATGTGTGAGCAGCCATGGCTCTCTCTTTGACGGTAACTTCTTGAGATAACTAAAAAAAGGCGTAAAGCCAGCCCTCCCTCCGCATAGGAGAACCTGATTCCAACCATACTATTAGAAAGTCACTTCTATCTTTAGACTTGTTAGGAGTAGACAGGCTTTAGGCATAGGCAACCTAGCTTACTCGTTTTGATAGTTTCCGCTATGACTATGTTATGTATGTAATTACGGTCTTTGTTGGATATTGTTGGAACTAACCGTAGACTTTCTATTATCTTAGTAAACCCATTCATAGGACCACCGCCTACCGCATTCCTGCCCCGGCCTTTTCTTTCGCCCGACACAATTGATTCGTCATGGGGAACCCGGGATTGAGGCTTGCTTGTCTCAATCAATTTGATTGCTTTAACTAGTCATGCTATGGAGAATTCCCATTGAGAGCCAACTGCTTCATGCCCCAGATCGCGGGGATTCTTATTGTGTGTGGTCATATTTCCTATTCATTGAGTAAAGGGCCGCGTTAGACCCGCAAGGCTTTCATCGGAGCACATCGCTTTCGCTCCTTAGTTTCTCAGTGGAAGAGGACCTTTCTCGATCAACTATCTTACTTGAATGAAGAAAGAAGTCAACTTTCTATACAAATATATCTGAATAGCCGAATAAAGGAATTTTGGGCTTGATAGCCACTCCCCTGAAAAACTGCAAAGAAGACGATTCGCTACTTCCGAATCGCTGCATCCAGCTCCTCCAGTCTCCTCGATTGGCCCCCTTCGCCGTTGTGATCCCCTTAGTTCACTATTTTATTGTATATAGAGTCGAGTGCCTGTCTGTGATTCGGGTTTGGATATTCTCCCGTCTTCCCTGCCGAGCAATCCCTCTCTCTTTACCTGCTACTGTGCTCAGGCTTCCCTTCTAACAGCAAATAGGCCAGACCAAGCGCTCGAAAGCAAGTAAAGACTCCGCTCAGGTAAACAGAAAGAAGAAAGAATCAAAAGAAGAAGAGGAGGGGGGATACCAGGAAAGAGGATATAGAAAAGGAAAGGTATCCCCCATTGAAGAAGCTGGTAGTTTTTCGGGTGGATTGCTTTTCATAGCTATCTTTCATACCCTTGCGATTCTACTTTTCGGAAAGAATGCGTTGGTATAGAATCTAGCAGCAATCCTTCTTGCTAGGCTAGTCTTAACTTAATAAGTAATTTATAGAGTCAGCAGTTCAGCCCGCAACTCACTAACTACAGCTTCTATCTCCTCTAGGTCCCCTCCGACTGATCCTTAGTCCTTCTCCCCCGCAACCAGGCCTTAATTAAGGCTTTCCTTATGAGATGGGATGCTCACTAATCGACTGCTTCTCTCGAGATGCGAAGAAGGGATTAAATAAAGACTCTCTTTTGTCCTTTCGAAGCAGATATTCGTACGTCCATTGGGTTACTTGAGGGTAGCACTGGTTTCGGCTTGACAGCTTTCCTTCCTCCTATAGCAAAGTCTGACTCGTCGGATCGGATCAACGGTTTTTTCGTAAAAAGGTCTTTCATAAATATTCAAATTACAGATATTAATAAATCTATCCAATTCAAATTGTTGTACCAAGCTTCCCTTCTTAATAAGTAAGAAAGAACTTTACTTGTTCAAGTCAGTCTAGTCAACTCCCCTCACTCTATCGAGTCAGTAATCCATTCCCTTCGAATCTAAGGCTCAATGATGGATCCGGGCGCTTTCCAGAGGCGAAGACTGAAACTGATATCACCTGGCCCCGGGTGGACCATACTCCACCTTTCGTCCAGTGGGTAGCTCCGCTCAGACTTCTACTTAAAAAAAAGGTGGTTGGACCTATGCCTACTATGTCTGTGAGGAAGTTGGGCTTCTACATCTTGATTAACCGGGTGACTCGTGGGATGAAATAAGAGTTCATTCTGTACCGCATGGCCTGGGCTGGGGATCTGGGATCTATTCTCAGTCTCCCTATGGGAGAAGATGATGAAAGGAAAAAAAAAAGCATCTATTGACAAGTCGGAGTCGGTCTTACTGCCTTTGCGCATCTGTCTTTGCTCACTCCATGTGTGTGGGGTAGGCATCCTCTGCACATGCGGGTGATGCGACGTGGCTTACAGTAGACTAGACGATAGACTAGAGATCATTCGGAAAGGATCTCCCTCGAAAATGGGGGGTCGATCCTCCCGGTGAACTGACCGTAGCCCAAACCGACCGCATGACTGATTGATGTGATGGTCTTCAGTCTACCCTCTCACGTAGCCCATGCCGGATGAATCGTATAGGAAACGAAAAAATCTCACTATAGAGATGGAACCATTCCTTTTTTGCCCCTCGTCTCGTATTGATTGATATCGCATGCTAGTCAGTGACCCTTTGTCATGATCGTGCGTTACGGCCCTTTACTGTTTTTTTTCATTTTGACATTGAGGGCTTGTTTTGAAGTAGTTTCCGGCGAGGGGTCTATGAACCCTTTCTATTTGAGGGACCGAGCCAATGAAATGAGAAGGCTTCCTTCTCGCCTTCTTTCTCTCATATTTCCCCCCGTCTTTTTGGTGGATCTCGCTAGTGAGACATATTGAATCGTATATGGACGGGGTGCACCCATCACCTGCCCGAATGCCTGTATCAACCGTTGTTTCGGTGCGCCTTTAGGAATCGTACATCCTTTGATGAATATGAAACCTTTCGAGGAGAAGAAGGCAGAGCGAAGTCCATTCTTATGGGGGCAGGGCACAACAGCAAGCAAAAAAAACGGGATGCTTCACAGCAGGCAGCACAGAAAGAGGAGTAGATCCAATGGGAATTGTTATTTTATTTAGCTTGAGCAGGAAACCATAAGGAGGATGGGAAAGCTTATATGACTAGTAGATAAAGAGTAGTGAAAGGATTGAAACCCAAGATAAGGTACTATTGATCAAACTAGATCGATAGCAGCATGTCCAAAATTCTCGAAAGTGACAACATTGCTAAAAAGAATTCAAAGAAGACGGTTCAAAGCAGTCAGCTCCTCCTTAGCAACTCGAGCGTCTTCTTTCCAGCTTTCGAAGTTCACCAGGCTCTGTGGCTTTTCGACTTTCTCGGCATGATCTTGCGACTTTTGGAGCCTACCTTTTATTTGAGTGCCTGAATCAATTCAACAAAAAGAGGTCAAATCCCCTAAGTCACTCGCCAAGCTCTAAGATTAGCAGTCGATTCCATAAGCATAAGAGCCTATTTGGCATAAGAAAAAGAATAAGACATGGGATTGGGAGTCTGTAACTATGTAATCGAGGGGCGGAGCGAATCCCTTTCTTCTCTACCTAACGACCGAACTAGCTGATGGGAGGCCTTACCTGGTGAACTGCCTTCCTTACCGCTCCGTGGGGCTTTACGAGGTCCCATTTGATCACTTATCCTTTTAGGAAGTTATCTCTATCTCTCTTTCTCGACTTGCAACTTACTTTTTTTTCGTAGTTAGTAAGGTCTTAATAGGTAGTTTAGGTTTTTGCTTTACTGCGTGAGTTATTCACAGTCTTTCCTTTATGTGATTGTACTGCTCTTGCAGGTTTTTTAATGATATTATTATCTATTTTTTCTTCCTCTTGTGCTATTGTAAGTGGTGCATGCAGTCTCATTTGATGGTGGTGTAATAGGCTGAAAAAATCCTCCTTTCTTTAGGGCGGAATCACTTCTAATCCTGGTTCACCTATCAAATTACGCATGTATATGTAAGGGGATCTATTTCTTGTCCGGTCTCAAGCTTGGAAGTGAGGCTGACGGTCAGGGTTTTCCTTTTGTATGTCCATTATGTCTAGCTCTCTCTTAGCTATCAGTCGAAGGTAAGGTACTTTACTTAGTTAGCCCATTCCTTCGAGCTTAGTCGTAGAAGTTTCAATTCACCCCTCAACCATTCAACAGAAGCAATAGCAAAGAAAGCAGCAAGAGTGGAGAGAACAAGCTCAGCTTCGGCAACTCGAGAAAGCAATTCAGTTTGTGAGGAACCTTTATATACGTCGCCATTTGACGATCTGTCTGTTCAGGCAGGTGCCAAGGAATTAAACAAATGCTCAACACATGCCTCCTATTGGAGAAGCTTCTTTCATTCATTCCCTTACCAGCCGGGACATCTGCTCCTAAAATGGTAACTTCACTCTGCCCCTCAAGCTCCGTTTGGTTCATCATGTGGACAATTCCTCCACAATCAATCTTCTTGTCTGGAAATGCATGCTTTTATGGAGGGGTTATTTCCCTCGTCGCTTACCCGCATTTCTCTTGGTATACCTACCTGTGTGCCTCCTAATTCCGTGAAGTCCGTCGGAGCATGTGCGATTTATTCAGGATCCTTGTCAAGAAAGAAGTCAGTCCCTTCTTCTTTCTTTTATGTTAAAAGGTCTTTACTCGAAGAGGGAGTCGATTCACGTACTTCACCATTTCCTGGGTCGTTCTCGCCTTTCCCCGGTTCAGGGTATGGGTTCTTTCTCTATTAAGAAAGTCCCGGTGTGAACTCCCCTACTGATCTGACTCCAGCAGATTCTCGAGAAGCCAATTCTCTCTCTCGATCTACTTTACCGACAAGAGCTCTGAATGAATGAGCAATGAGTTTTATTAAAACTATTCAAAGCAGAGGAAATAGAATCTTATAGGGGCTATAGCTATAGGGCTAGGCTCCGCTCCTCGCTCGAGCTACCAGCTTTCACCCCTTTCATTCCTGTTGACTAATCCGAGTCCTTGAGAGCTTAGACGTCAGCGGGGAAGAACTCCGAATTTCATCGGCTCCTCCTCTATTTATTGCCCTCTTGATGGTATCCAGTTGAAATGGTTGCTGCCCGCCCGTTCAAGCTCTAAGTAAAGCATTCACGCACCAAAGACCTCTGACTACGCTCCTGAGCCTAGGAAAGAAAAATCCCATTTGCCTAAGACGTACTACTGTGCAGCAGATGATTTAGCTGCCGTTATTCCTCCACCAGCTTCTTCTTGGCATCAAGCCAGCCCGTCATTCCTTGCATCAACAGGCAATCCCGCATAAAAGAAAGGCTACTGACTTGGCTGATTCAACAAGGGAAAAAGGCATCCATTCAAACTGCTCCCATTCCTATGTTGACACCAAGAGAAAGAAACCCTGGAGCCTTCCTCTCTATCCATTCCTTTTTCATAATCATAAAGGAAGGAAATGCTTAGCTTACTAAACCAGCAACAGCGGAGTAAGCTCCCAACCTCTCCCTTCCGGTCGAGCACTTCGTTCCTTACTTTCCAGTCTTTTTCTGAAGTTCCTGATAGATTACTGTCAAATAGGTTATTCTGCCGCTTCATTGTAAGATCGGCATACGAGGGTGTCAGCACTAAGAAAGCAAATCGGACAATAAAGATAAGTACTAAGTTAGAAGGAAACTAAGCATCCGGCCCTAAGCAAAAAAAAGGAGGGGACCGTCAGTGTCATCACTTAATCGGGTACATCTGGGTTGGTGGAAACTAGGTCCGCGTGTCAAAGAAGATCTCCGTTATGGAGTCCCTTCTAAGCAGGCTCAGGATATGGGCAGCACATATGACAGACGATCAGGGAATTTTTTTCTTTTTTTAATAGAGTACCAGACTTCTCACACGGCTATATGACCAAAGATCAGGTCTCCGACCAAACTTCCCTTAGCTACTTTGAAACAAAACATTTCACACTTAATTCAAAGGGCTTAACGATGCCATAGTCTGTACACGC